GTATATTGTCTTTTTCGTTCCGTGTTCCTATGGAAACTTATATTATACGAGAATGAATTCTTTACCAGAGGAAACAAGTATTTCTACTTTCGATGAGAATTTGTACACGATATGAGACCCTTACTTATATTTTTTTCTATTTTTTATAATTGAGGAAAAGATTCCATCATTTATTTAAATCATAAATCATATAAATCATACATAATATATATTGAAATGATACCCCGGATTCCCACAACACAAAAGATAATTATTTCTTTCAATTCAATACTCATTCGTATTAGTTAACGATCAAAACGCTGGATCCATATGCTTAATTCTGATACGAAATCAAATAGTAAAATAATTATTCATCGAATGACTATTCATCTATTATATTTTCAAATAAGGCGCGGGAAGACTCTATGGAAAAGTGGTGGTTCAATTCGATGTTCTCTAACGAGGAGTTAGAGCACAAGTATAGGCTAAGTAAATCGATGGGTAGTCTTGGTCCTATTAGATATACCAGTGGAAGCGAAGACTCTGTTATAAATGATATGGATAAAAACGTTTCCAGTTGGAGTGATAGTGGAAATTGTAATTTCAGTAGTGTTGAGCATTTTTTTGATATCATAGACATTTGGAGTTTCATCTCTGACGACACTTTTTTAGTTAGGGATAGTAATGGGGACAGTTATTCTATATATTTTGATATTGAAAATCAGATTTTTGAGATTGACAATGATAGTACTTTTCTGAATGAACTAAAAAGTTCTTTTTCTAGTTATATGAGTAGTGGATCTAAAAGTCGTAATCGCTACTATTATCATTACATGTACGATACTCAATCTAGTTGGAATAATCACATTAATAGTCGCATTGATAATTATCTGCGTTTTGAAATCAGTATTGATAATTACATTTCAGGCGGGACCAATAATTACAGTGACAGTTATATTTATAGTTTCATTTGTAATGAAAGTATAAGTAATAGTGAAAGTAGGAATTCTAGTATGAGAACTAGTGTTAATAGCACTGATTCAAATATAAGAGGAAGATCTAATGATTTCGATATAAATAATAAAAAATACAGACATTTATGGGTTCAGTGCGAAAATTGTTATGGATTAAATTATAAAAAATTTTTTAAGTCAAAACTGAATATTTGTGAACAGTGTGGATATCATTTGAAAATGAGTAGTTCAGAGAGAATCGAACTTTTGATTGACCCGGGTACTTGGGATCCTCTGGATGAGAATATGGTCTCGACGGACCCCATTGAATTTCATTTAGAAGAGGAACCTTATAGAGATCGTATTGATTTTTATCAAAGAAAGACAGGTTTAACTGAAGCTGTTCAAACAGGCATAGGTCAACTAAATGGTATTCCCGTAGCAATTGGGGTCATGGATTTTCAGTTCATGGGAGGGAGTATGGGATCCGTAGTAGGCGAGAAAATCACGCGTTTGGTCGAATATGCTACTAATCAATCTCTACCTGTTATTATTGTATGTGCTTCTGGAGGAGCACGCATGCAAGAAGGAAGTTTGAGCTTGATGCAAATGGCTAAAATATCTTCTGCTTTATATAACTATCAATTAAATAAAAAGTTATTCTATGTATCAATTCTTACATCTCCTACAACCGGTGGAGTTACAGCCAGTTTTGGTATGTTGGGAGATATCATTATTGCTGAACCTAATGCCTACATTGCATTTGCGGGTAAAAGAGTAATTGAACAAACATTGAATAAGACAGTACCCGACGGTTCACAAGCGGCTGAGTATTCATTCCATAAGGGCTTATTCGATTCAATCGTACCACGTAATCTTTTAAAAGGTGTTCTGGGTGAGTTATTTCAGCTCCACGGTTTCCTTCCCTTGACTAAAAATTTTAAAAATTAAATTACAGCACTAGATTCAGTTATTTGTAGTGAGCAGTAATTCATCATCGTGACAAAAAAAACTGATAAAAATGATGTTTGGTGACATAAATTCTGCTTGTAGTAAGAGTCAGAAGTTTTGGATAATTACTTTTCTTTTTTCCTACGGATCCAGTTTGTTTGTATTTTACCTCTATTCCTGATTAGGAATTAGAAACCCTCTATTAACAGGATAAAAGAGTTAATTTTTTCTTCCTAGGAATTTTTTTTTGAAAAAGAAGAATTTTAGAATTGTATTTGTCCTTCTTATGTCTTAATTACGTTTTAATGCTTATTAAATTTTAATGCTTCTTAGTTCTTATTAGTTTTAGTTCTTAATTTTTAATTAAATTATTATTTTGTTTTTGTTAAATAAATTTTATTAAATTTAAATATAAATAATTATAATAATTATAAACATAATCACAAACAAATAATATAAATAATAATAATATAATGTAATAGTTATATAGATTATATAGATATAGTAATAATATAGTAATAAATATATAGTAAAATGTAACTGATGTATAATATAATTTAATGTAAATATATTAATGTATAAAATATATTAATGTATAAAAAATATAAAATAAAAAATTAAAAAATATAGAATAAAATATCTATGTTATGTAGTAATAGAAGTGATCTCTATATCTTCTGAAAACCCATTTTTTGACTTTTACGATGAATCCCTCTTGTATCGGATTAGTTAGAGTCGCGAACTCATAAAAACTTCTTATTATTTTAGTTTTATAAAGAAGATAAGAATGAAAACAAGATAAGAAAGAGTTTATTAAATGGAATTATCATACATATTCATGTAGAAAGATAAAAAAATAGGTACACTTACTTAATGTAGTTTTACATTTCTTGCACTTATTAATAATATTATTTTGCATTTATTAACTACTTAATATTACTTATATTTATATTATAAATTCTAATTATAAATTAGAATTTATATTATAATAATTTATATTATAATATAATAGATAGACTACTTATCATAAGATATCTTTATAAGAGGTTCAAATATTAAATTGGGGCACCCATTCTATGACAGATTTCAACTTACCCTCTATTTTTGTGCCTTTAGTGGGCCTAGTATTTCCGGCAATTGCAATGGCTTCTTTATTTCTTTATGTCCAAAAAAATAAGATTGTCTAGCTGTGATGTATGGGACCAAATCTCATCAAGTTATTTCAATCAACACTGGATCATTATTTAGGTATCTATTTTTTTAGTGGAATGTGGTACAATATGTGGCTCCTCGCATGCAAATACAAATGAAAGAAAGAGCCGTTTTGTGTGCGTATACTTTATATCTGTATAAATGCATGTATATGCAGGTATAGCTCTGGTCAAAAGCGGATCATCGAATATTTAAAGTGGAAAGTCAATATATCTAACCAATTACTTATAATGGTTCACATCAAGTGCTAGTTGATGAGAGTTACCTCGGTAGCAGGAAAAAAAAGTCGAATTCATTTGGTTTATTTTATTCTCGCAATTCCAATCGAATGCAATTGGATCTAGTATAGTATGAACTGGCGATCCGAACATATATGGATAGAACTTATAACGGGGTCTCGAAAAACAAGTAATTTTTTATGGGCCTGTATCCTTTTTTTAGGTTCACTAGGATTCTTAGTCGTTGGAACTTCCAGTTATCTTGGTAGGGATCTGATATCCGTATTTCCATATCAGCAAATATCTTTTTTTCCACAAGGGATTGTGATGTCTTTCTATGGAATTGCGGGTCTATTCATTAGCTCCTATTTGTGGTGCACAATTTTGTGGAATGTAGGTAGTGGTTATGATCGATTCGATAGAAAAGAAGGAATAGTGTGTATTTTTCGTTGGGGATTTCCTGGAAAAAATCGTCGTATCTTTCTTCGCTTCCTTATGAGTGATATTCAGTCAATCAGAATGGAGGTTAAAGAGGGCCTTTATACTCGCCGTGTCCTTTATATGGAAGTCAGAGGCCAGGGAACTATTCCCTTGACTCGTACTGATGAGAATTTAACTCCACGAGAAATTGAACAAAAAGCTGCGGAATTAGCCTATTTCTTGCGCGTACCAATTGAAGTATTTTGAAATGAAATGGAAAATAAATACTTTCTCAGCATGAGGGAAGGAATTCAGTAATCCTCTTCTTCTTTTTTTAATTTAATACAACTGAAGTTTCTTCGGAATGCTCATTCGAGCAGAACATGTTAGATTCTATTTCTTTGTTCTGTTGATGTGGCGGTGACCCTTAGAATAAAGCAAAAGCAGGGAGACGTATATGGAACAAAACGACTAAACTATAATAAGAAGTCATTTTTCGTCTGCCAAAAATTTTTTATGTGTATGGAGTTCAATTCAATTCTTTCTTTCATACTAGTAACAAGTATAATAAGTATGGATTCATCACATATACCCAAACCGGACATTTCGAAATAGAGAATTCATCTTTTCTTTTTAGTTTAGGCCCAAATTCAATTTTAGAATTGATATATTAGATACAGATAGATCTAATCTCATAAAATTTCTTTCTTTTGTCAACCAATCCTTCTTTTTATCTTTAATTTTGCTCCTTGAGAAACAAACGATTGGATCTCTCATAACCATCCAATTTATCTCTCGTTTTGTCACCTATTTCGGATTTCATCATCAATATTCTTCAGAAATATCTCCTCTTTTCTTTTCCTGGGGGTGAAACATTTCAAAATAATTACTTGGTCCCCCGTGGAGTTCTTTCGTCTCGAAATTTGAATAATATTCTTCAAGTGGTTTTTTGAGCATTCATCGAAAAGAACAAATAAGGATGCAATACAATTGGTTCTAATTTGTTCGAATGACTGAATATTTGCTTATTTTTTTTCATCCAAAACAGACCCTATCTCTATTTCTATATTTAATTTAGATCCAAAGACTAAATAAAGGACTAAATAATTATAATTATACAAAAATTGAGAATAGATCCATAGGTTCCATACCTTGTTATAGAACTCATGCTTCAGAGAAATATCAGATAAGATAAAATTAACAAATAAAATGAAGCAGGTTTATTAACAATTCAAAAAAAAAAAAAAGAAAAGTGAAAAAAAAAAGAAAGTGTTGATTTTCCTTCCATATCTTGCATCTATAGTATTTTTACCCTGGGGGGTCTCTCTCTCATTTAATAAATGTCTGGAACCTTGGGTTAATGATTGGTGGAATACCAGGCAATCCGAAACTTTCTTGAATGATATTCAAGAGAAGAACGTTCTAGAAAAATTCATAGAATTAGAACAACTATTCCTGTTGGACGAAATAATAAAGGAGTACCCCGAAACACATCTACAAAAGCTTCGTATAGGAATCCACAAGGAAACAATACAATTGGTCAAAATACATAATGAATATAATTTACATAGCATTTTGCATTTCTCGACAAATGTAATCTGTTTCGCTATTCTAAGTGGTTATTTTATTCTGAGTAATGAAAAACTTGTCATTCTTAATTCTTGGGTTCAGGAATTCTTATATAACTTAAGTGACACAATAAAAGCCTTTTCTATTCTTTTAGTCACTGATTTATGGATCGGATTCCACTCTCCACATGGTTGGGAACTAATAATTGGTTCGGTCTACAACGATTTTGGATTGGCACATAACGATCAAATTATATCCGGTCTTGTTTCCACTTTTCCAGTCATTCTAGATACAATTGTGAAATATTGGATTTTCCATTATTTAAATCGTGTATCTCCTTCACTTGTAGTCATTTATCATTCAATGAATGAATGAGAATGAAGAACTCATTTGATCTCCTGATATCAATCAAATCAGAATCTTTCTTCGTGCATAACGAAATTTAAATTTGACTTACTCTTTCTTTATACTTCTACCTGTATTTAGTTTATTCAAGGTATTTGTCCTATATTCTAGTACAATTATTCCAGTACAATGACAGACTCGTGGATAGGGAACTATACTAGCTACCTACCTAATTTATTGTAGAAATTCGGGGATCGATGATTGGACCATGCAAAATCAAAATAGAAATACTTTTTCTTGGGTAAAGGAGCAGATGACTCGATTTATTTCTGTATTGATCGTGATATATGTAATAACTCAGACATCTATTTCAAATGCATATCCTATTTTTGCGCAGCAGGGTTATGAAAATCCACGAGAAGCAACTGGACGAATTGTGTGTGCCAATTGCCATTTAGCTAATAAGCCCGTAGATATTGAGGTTCCGCAATCTGTGCTTCCTGATACTGTATTTGAAGCAGTTGTTAAAATCCCTTATGATACGCAACTGAAACAAGTTCTTGCTAATGGCAAAAAAGGGGGTTTGAATGTGGGGGCTATTCTTATTTTACCCGAGGGATTCGAATTAGCCCCCCCCGATCGTATTTCCCCCGAGATGAAAGAAAAGATAGGCAATCTTTCTTTTCAGAGTTATCGTCCCACTAAAAAAAATATTCTTGTAGTAGGTCCTGTTCCTGGTCAGAAATATAGGGAAATCGTCTTTCCTATTCTTTCTCCCGACCCTGCTACGAGGAAGGACGTTCACTTCTTAAAATATCCCATATACGTAGGCGGAAACAGGGGAAGGGGTCAGATTTATCCCGATGGGAGCAAGAGTAACAATACTGTCTATAATGCCACATCCGCGGGTATAGTAAGCAGAATAGTACGTAAAGAAAAGGGCGGATATGAAATAACCATAACTGATCCATCGGATGGACATCAAGTGGTTGATATTATACCTCCAGGACCGGAACTTCTTGTTTCAGAGGGTGAGTCTATCAAGCTTGATCAACTATTAACAAGTAATCCCAATGTGGGGGGGTTTGGTCAGGGAGATGCCGAGATAGTGCTTCAAGATCCGTTACGCGTTCAAGGTCTTTTGTTCTTCTTAGTGTCTGTTATTCTAGCACAAATCTTTTTGGTTCTTAAAAAGAAACAGTTTGAAAAGGTTCAATTGTACGAAATGAATTTTTAGATCCAGGGATTCCTTAATACAAGTTGGTAAAAAGGAAAGGCCGAATTTTTTTTTATCGATATTATTATGTAGTATGATCATAAAATAATTTGTAAAGTCCTTTGTTTGTTTTGTTTATACTGTTTTTGCTTTGATTGAGAGATGTCTAAATTTTATTACTTCTATATAATATAATAATTCATTGTACTAGTAATGGATAATAGGTATACAAATACAATACAAAGGAGGAGAATACAAAGCGAAAGATAAATAAAAGATACAAATGCTTCTAGGAGGTATTATTAGTCTTTCTATTCTTCTATTCGACACAAGAAAAGGGAAATCTCTTTTCTTGTGTTGAGGTGTCGAGATACAAGATAATATTCTTTCTCCTGTTTGTCAAAGATAAGATACTATTTTTTTCCGGGTCTATCAGAGCTTCTTTTTTTAGATTCATAAGAAGTAGTGAACAAACAAAAAGGGGTGGTTGGTAATAATTCATTGAGCAAATGGAATTTCTTCAATTATTCAATTGACTTAATAAATTTAGTAAAAAAAAATTCAACCAAATTCTTTTTTGATGTCCCGGTTGAAAAGTTAATTGAATTTTTACGCATATCTAAATCCTATTATGTCA